GGAAAGGGGCTTCATTGATATTCCCAATTTGGAAGATATCTATTTCGGATGAGTAGAGCCAATAGGATGAATAAAAAAAGAGTTCTGGACCATGAACTTTGTACCGCGCACGTCAGTCACTTAGATGGGCCCTGGAAAGTTGCGTAGAAGGGAGTGAAGAAATACAATATGAAATAAAATATGAAATTCGGAAATGAAAGGAATCGGATTTTCTTTGTACTATATCTGAAATGAACCCTGTCTATTTCTATCCTTCAACCCCTCTCTCTAGACTAGACTTTTGGGTTTTTCATCCAATCCAAGCCAACTAACTTCGGATATGTATGAAGTATTAACATTCTTTTTGAGCGGAAGGAGGTACAGTATAAACAAACAAATAAAGAAGAAGTAATAGAATTTCATTCTTTTCTTTACCTTACTTAACCTTACTTACCCATATATTCCTTACCCATTTCAAATAAATAAAGAGGATATCCATTTATATATCTTGATGGAATAAGTATGTATCGTGGTCTAGAGATTAAGAAATATGGATCGGGATCTATATCGATTCATTTGGATGAATCTCCTTTTGATACATTAACCACGTGTCAGGAACCAGATTTGAACTGGTGACACGAGGATTTTCAGTCCTCTGCTCTACCAGCTGAGCTATCCCGACCAGTCTCGATGCATCATCCCGCTAGAGGACTTGGGTCTATGTCAATTAAAGAGACTCAAAAAACATTACAAAAGCTCACCTAGGCCCTGGAATTTCTTGGACCTTAAAAAAGAAGACTTTGTATAAGAGCAATGATATTGCCGTGAATGATTCAATAGTGGAGATTCCTTGCCCATTCATTATCCGTTCATTTGTACGTATGTACGTACATCATATCTATCACAAAACTTGTGATAAGAGAGAAACATTTCTGGTCGGATCCTTTTGTGAAAGAGTAGAGTGAATGAGAAACATAACGAATTTGGAAGAACTCTCAAAAAAGAGGATAAATGATTAGGGGGAAATGGGCTTTTTTATTGGGGATAGAGGGACTTGAACCCTCACGATTTATAAAGTCGACGGATTTTCCTCTTACTATCAATTTCATTGTTGTCTGTATTGACATGTAGAATGGGACTCTATCTTTATTCTCGTCCGATTAATTGGTTCTTCAAAAGATCTATAAGACTCGGGAATGAATGATTTGATCTCTGAATATTCGATTCTTCCTTCAACTTGGAATCAATTCACAATCCTTCTATTCTGAAATTTTTCAGAAAAAAAAAAAAAAAAATACTGATTCGAGTCGTGATTAATCCTTTGATGTTTCAGTATGTATACGTACGTACACGAGGTCATCCTTTCTGTCGTTTGGATAGAAGGAAAGAATTCCCTTACCAATGCAGTCAACTCTATTTGTTAGAACAGCTTCCATTGAGTCTCTGCACCTATCCTTTTTTTGATTCTCGCTTTCTGAACCTTGTTTGCTGAACACAGGATTTGGCTCAGGATTGCCCATTTTTAATTCCAGGGTTTCTCTGAATTTGGAAGTTCTCACTTAGTAGGTTTCCATACCAAGGCTCAATCCAATCAAGTCCGTAGCGTCTACCGATTCCGCCATATCCCCCCCCCGAGATCTCATTGTGATCCCCCCCTCTTTCATTTCTGTTGGAACCATTGAATTCATTAGATACTGATTTCTATATCAAGTCAGTGTCTGCTTCTATTTCTTACCCATCTTCTTTCATCTCTGTTGGGAACCCAACCCGGTCCAATCAGAAATGATTCTATCATTGATGTATCCGCAATTCAATATGGATGGAAATATCCCACACATACATGTCTCTCTCCCTCTCATTTTTCCTGCTCGATTTGGAATACTGGAACGGTCGATATTCATTCTTCTTTTTTTTTTTCGTTCTATCTCCCCTCATTCCCAATGAAATCGTGGGAAGATCTCATTATGATCTGGATGGCATCTTATCCTTTCCCTAGGACCGATCCGCTATAATTCGAATGGAATTAGAATAGAATCCGCTATAACTAATTCTAACTAATAGAGTTGGAATCAAATATATATATATATTTTTTTCATTTTGAATTGAATTCAAAATGAAAAAAAAAAATTCGAAATCAAATCAAAGAAAAGAAATAGAATTTTCTAATACTGATATTAGAATTAATATCAGAATATAGTAGAATGAGAATTTCTTCTAGAAATTAGAAATTTCCCTATATTAATATAATAATAAGAATTCATAGACCAATAATGATAAGTAACCCTTCCATTAAGAATTTTCAATATCTTAGAATAGATATCTAATAGAAGCCAAATTCTCTATCTATAGATTCTCTATCTATATAGATAGAGATAGGTATTCCATAGATAGATATTATCTTTCATCCACTCTTAAATGGATATTCGAGATCTACACTTAACTATCTTAACTATAACTATAATATATATAAACCATATAATATATATAAGATAACTATATAAGATATAAACTATATAAGATATAAACTATAATAAACTATATAAGATATATAGGAAAAGAAGCTTCTAATGATATTAATTAGCCGTATAGAATTTCATAGAATTCTATGAAATTCATATGAATTGACTATTCATAGTTTCTATTAATAGTTTTTTAGAGTTATTTATAGTTAATAAATAGTAGTTAAGTTACTAGTAGTTTAGTTAATAGTTAATGATAACTATTAAGAATTAATAGTAATAATTTATGAATTATTAATGATAGAATCATTAATGATAGTAAGGGTCCCGGTAATTTACCGAATTCCTATGCACTGTTTCTACTATGTGAGCCCGCTTAGCTCAGAGGTTAGAGCATCGCATTTGTAATGCGATGGTCATCGGTTCGACTCCGATAGCTGGCTTTTCTCTATTTGTCCGATTTTTTCCATGATTGATAGTGTTTCCTTGAGATCAAGGAATATTGAAAAGACTCCTACCCTTTTTCTTTTACAAGATCACCGATCTATTATGTCGCGGGAACTTCCAACTATGAATAAAAAACGGGTTGGGGCAGTGAAATCTCTACAGAACAAATCAGGAAAAGGATCTCTAACTTCCTAATGTCTAATATTACATATATACATATGCATATAATATATACAAAATATATACATATATACAAAGCAATCCAGATATTGATCCAACTCATCTCATTCTTCTTTGTAGTACTTTACTTCATTAGATTTATCTTCGTTTATCGTTTAGTTCAGCCTGAATCTAGGTTATTCTAGAAAAAAAAAAGAAAAAAGGAGTCTTTATGTCTCGTTACCGAGGACCTCGTTTCAAAAAAATACGCCGTCTGGGGGCTTTACCGGGACTAACTAGTAAAAGGCCTAGACCCGGAAGTCATCTTAGAAGAAAGAAATCGCGTTTCAGGAAAAAATCTCAATATCGTATTCGTCTAGAAGAAAAACAAAAATTGCGTTTTCATTATGGTCTGACAGAGCGACAATTGCTTAGATATGTTCATATTGCTGGAAAAACTAAAGGGTCAACGGGTCGGGTTTTACTACAACTACTTGAGATGCGTTTGGATAACATCCTTTTTCGGTTGGGTATGGCTTCGACCATTCCTGGGGCCAGGCAATTAGTTAACCATAGACATATTTTAGTTAATGGTCATATAGTAGATATCCCGAGTTATCGCTGCAAACCCCGAGATATTATTACTACGAGGGATAAACAAAGATCCCGAGCTCTGATTCAAAATCATATTGATTCATCCCCCCGCAAGAACAAGAAATGGGCAAAACATTTGACCTTTCACTCATCCCAATATAAAGGATTAGTAAATCAAATAATAGATAGGAAATGGATCGGTTTGAAAATCAAAGAGTTACTAGTCGTAGAATATTATTCCCGTCAGACCTAAACCTAACTAAAATAACAAAGCTTCGGACAATTTTGTCCTCCCTTTTTTCGCCAAAGTTCAAGTAAATAAGGAAGGGGTTTGATCCGGATTTTTCTCCCATTCACGTATCACAAACGGGTCAGCGGTGAGATTTTCATCCCTTTCTACTCTTTCCGTTCCGATATTGGTATTTCCGTACCACAGTAATTAGGAAAAATCTCTATCAAATAAAAGTCTTACTCTCGGAATAATGGTATCAATAATTGTCATTTGATTTAATACATTGCGGTTAGTAACCCTGGTGAATTAGGTGAAGGTACGGAAAGAGAGGGATTCGAACCCTCGGTAAACAAAAGTCTACATAGCAGTTCCAATGCTACGCCTTGAACCACTCGGCCATCTCTCCTACAGAATCTTAGGATTCTTGCCCAGAAACCGGGTGAATATCGAAGAATTCATATTACTCAAATAACAGGTACGACCAATCAATGAAATTCTCAATAGAAAACTTTTCTTCAAAGCAAAGAAAGATCCTCCTTCGCTTGAAGACTCGAGGGATAACAAAACTTCTTGAGTTCTCAGAATCTGTAGGAAAAATTCCTTTATTCCTCAACTTCGATAAATCTCAACTTCGATAAATATAGTAGTAATATAAATATAGTAGTAATAAAGGAAAGGGTATACTACTCAATTTGAATGAAATCCAATAGGATTCAAATATTTCCTATCTATCCCTGTCCAAAAGGGACAATTTGAGCGGAAGGTCCACATTTTTTTTGAATGAGTCTGTTTTTATGTGATTTCGTACTGTACAATTCCTTTGTTTGTGGGATCGTTTTCCCTCGAAGGGTAATGAGAAGAATTCTCGAATGGATTGTTAACTATGCCTAGATCTCGGATAAATGGAAATTTTATTGATAAAACCTCTTCAATTGTAGCCAATATTTTATTACGAATAATTCCGACAACTTCAGGAGAAAGGGAGGCATTTACCTATTACAGAGATGGTGCGATTTGATTTTTTTTTTTTCTTTATTTACTGATCTCAGTCTTATGAGAAAGAGATATGATTCGGGATACAAAAGAAGATTTTTGAAAAAACCTACGCTTGATGAAGGTGAAGTTAGTTTGGAGATAGAACAATTCCTTCTGTCGTGTATCCCCGATTGATGCAGCCTCAGATGCTTCAATTGTTGATTCTAGTATTGAGCGAAAGGTTACACCTATAAGTCCTGTATTGCAGGTCAATACTACTCCACTAGTACCGATAGGCCGCATAGGGGAAGAAACACTACACCTAGGAATCAACAACACGAAAACTTTGTTATAATTTACCCCCTTTCCTTATCGGGATCGGGACTAACAAGAATGGTTAGGACAACAAACACCCATCTCGTTCGCACTTTGGATACCCGTATAACCATCGGAGATCGTTGAAGTGACTAATTCCTGGAAAGAGAATAGAGGGCGTTGAGGACAAAGAAATTGTTGGAGTTACCATTTCTACCTAGCAACAATACGCTTGGTGTTAAGAAAAGACAAACCTCTTGCAGTAAGGCTGGCTAGAGATTTCCTGTAAAAAGACCAGCCCCTTTCAGTTCATAATAAGAGTATTTCAATCTTTTTTGAGTCCATGGACTATTCTCCCCTTATTACTATGCACAGAAGGGAGGAGCCGTATGAGATGAAAATCTCGCGTACGGTTCTGGAACGGAGATTCTTTGAATAGAATGAACTGAACGACCGTAACGGATGTCGGCTCAATCCGAAGGAAATTATGCGGAAGCTTTACAAAATTATTATGAAGCTACGCGACCAGAAATTGATCCTTATGATCGAAGTTATATACTCTATAACATAGGACTTATCCACACAAGCAACGGGGAACATACGAAGGCTTTGGAATATTATTTCCAGGCACTCGAACGAAACCCATTCTTACCACAAGCTTTTAATAATATGGCCGTGATCTGTCATTACGTGCGACTATCTCCACTATAGAAAGAAGGAAAGAAAGATCAAATCTTCTAGTAAATACTAGAAACAAAACAGGCTTTCTACATATGCATCGTCCAAAGCAACGATTTTTATCAGCTGTAGCAAAGAAAGAGACTTCATACGAGCCGAAATAGGAAGAAAAAAGTACGGCCTATATACTAGATTCTATGGATAAAGGATCTAATTGATAGAGGAAGCGCCGTAAAGATCAATTAACGAAGTTTTGAGGCCGATACAATAAGAACTGCTTATGCTTACTTAATGTCATGAGATAAAAGTTAGGAATCCACTTATGTAATAGAGTCGGTCTACTAAGGTATTGAGCAGCGGTGCGGCATCAGATCCCAAAGACAGTAAGTCCTTTCTTTCTTCTGGAGGAAAGTCCTTTTCAAAGATTCTATATAAATTTCTATATGAAGCTGAGATAGTTACCTTTCAGAAAATTCTAACGGCAAGGGGAGATACCTATGTTCTTCTGAAGGTGGGAGAAAAGAGAAAACTGATTATTGATCAAAATTCAAGTTTGAAACTCATGTAATTAACCTTTCTGGTTAACCCGAGAAAAAGGGGATAGATTGACATTTCTTGTCAATCATTTAGATATGGTAGATTAAAATGGGACACCAAAAGAATTGACCGCTGAGCCGTATGAGGTAGGAAACTCTCAAGTACGGTTCTAGGGGAAGGAATGGACCTTCCTATTCCGACCGGGGAGAACAGGCCATTCGACAAGGAGATTCTGAAATTGCGGAGGCTTGGTCCGATCAAGCTGCTGAATATTGGAAACAAGCTATAGCGCTTACTCCAGGGAATTATATTGAAGCACATAATTGGTTGAAGATCACAAGGCGGTTCGAATAAGAACACTCTCTTTTTGAATTCATTAGAATATTGGATCCGTCAATAAAATAAAATGGATCGGTCCTCCGGGAAGAGCCAATCAGGGAATTTCATTATATCCCTTCTAAACATCGTTTATCTCATCTGGTACCTCATCCTCATAGGGATAAAAGATACGGATACGGTACAGAATACATTCCTTTCATAAAGGAAGCTAATCTAATAAATCTAATAAAAGAGAACCTCGAACAACTAAATATAGATATTATAGGGATATAGATATTATAGGGCGTCTCTTATTAATTATTAATGACTAATGAATGATCCTTTGATTTGGAATAGAGCAACGCATTCCATGTAAGATATGAAGGAGATCCGTCTAGTTATACATTGAGATATGAATAGACTAGGTTGTACCAAAAAATCGTTTTTGCGTCACGCCCGGAAGGGATTTTCCAAGATTTGAAAGGTCCGTTGAGCGCCCCATAGCCATGTCATAATAGATCCGAACACTTGCCTCGGTTCAACTTCCATATCATAATTGCTCTAGTAAATAACTAAAGAAAATAAATAGAAGGGGGATAGGAAAGAAAGGAACTAATCCAAAATATAAATACCCATCTCTCAAAGGTTCACTAATTACTTGACTGTTGGCGGGTCTCTTTGTATGTGTTGTCTGGAAAGAGGAGGACTCAATGATTATTCGTTCGCCAGAACCAGAAGTCAAAATTGTGGTAGATAGGGATCCCATAAAAACTTCTTTCGAGGAATGGGCTAGACCCGGCCATTTCT